TTAGACAAACAATATTTCTTTTATTTTCTTCATCCTTTGCATTGGAATAATAGATTCAAAAATTTATATGATTCAACCTCAGACCCATTTAAATGTAGCGGATAACAGCGGGGCTCGAAAATTGATGTGTATTCGAATCATAGGAGCTAGTAATCGCCGATATGCTCATATTGGTGACGTTATTGTTGCTGTGATCAAAGAAGCAGTACCAAATATGCCCCTAGAAAAATCAGAAATAGTCAGAGCTGTAATTGTTCGTACCTGTAAAGAACTTAAACGTGACAGCGGTATGATAATACGATATGATGACAATGCTGCAGTTGTGATTGATCAAGAAGGAAATCCAAAAGGAACTCGAATTTTTGGGGCAATCCCCCGCGAATTGAGACAATTAAATTTTACTAAAATAGTTTCATTAGCTCCCGAAGTATTATAAAAAAAAAGAGATCTGAATCTTTGGAGTATTTGAAGGGAAATAGATTAATTCGTAGCTTGTGTTTCGCGCATATACCTTGAAAATTTTCTATTCATAAACCAAAAAAAAAAAAAAAAAGAAAAACATGTTAATTATATCCAATTTTGGGACGCCAAAAGTTTTAGTTCATCATGGGTAGAGACACTATTGCTGAGATAATAACCTCTATACGAAATGCTGATATGGATAGAAAAAGAGTTGTTCGCATAGCATCTACTAATATTACCGAAAATATTGTTAAAATACTTTTTCGGGAAGGTTTTATCGAAAACGTCAGAAAACATCGAGAAAAAAACAAAAATTTTTTGGTTTTAACCCTGCAACATAGCAGGAATAGGAAAAGACCTTATAGAAATTTGTTAAATTTAAAACGGATCAGCCGACCCGGTCTACGAATCTATTCTAACTCTCAACGAATTCCTAGAATTTTAGGTGGAATGGGGATTGTAATTCTTTCCACTTCTCGAGGTATAATGACAGATCGGGAAGCTCGACTAGAAGGAATCGGCGGAGAAATTTTATGTTATATATGGTAATCCGTTTAATATCCAAATGAAATCCGAAACCTCTTCCTATTAAAAAAAAAAAAAAAAAGAAAGGGGGTGAGTTGTCTAATATCGTTTCTCCTCCATTAGTTGATACCTCAAGGGGGCTTTACCTGGAATGAAAGAACAAAAATGGATTCATGAAGGTTTAATTACTGAATCGCTTCCCAACGGCATGTTCCGGGTTCGGTTAGATAATGAGGATCTGATTCTAGGTTATGTTTCGGGAAAGATCCGGCGTAGTTTTATACGGATACTACCCGGAGATAAAGTCAAAATTGAAGTAAGTCGTTATGATTCAACCAGAGGACGTATAATTTATCGACTCCGAAACAAGGATTCGAAAGATTAGGTGATTTTTATTCAATATGATTCGAGATTTAAAATTTCAAGATTAAGATAAGGAATGACAAATATGAAAATAAGAGCTTCTGTTCGTAAAATTTGTGAAAAATGTCGTCTAATTCGTAGACGGGGGCGCATTAGAGTAATTTGTTCTAACCCGAGACATAAACAAAGACAAGGATAAAGGGATAATCAGATTCACTAAAGGGCTCAGCGTACAAATAAAGAATCTGTTTTGACATGAAATGGATATATCCATATATTTCTGACTCATATTTATGAGATGATACAATATGGCAAAAGCTATACCGAGAACTGGTTTACGTAGAAATGTACGTATTGGTGCACGTAAAAGTGCACGTAAAATACCAAAGGGAGTTATTCATGTTCAAGCAAGTTTTAATAATACCATTGTCACAGTTACAGATGTACGGGGTCGGGTGGTTTCCTGGTCCTCAGCCGGTACTTGTGGATTCAAGGGTACGAGAAGAGGGACACCCTTTGCCGCTCAAACTGCAGCAGCAAACGCTATTCGTACAGTAGTAGATCAAGGTATGCAACGAGCAGAAGTCATGATAAAAGGTCCCGGTCTCGGAAGAGACGCCGCATTACGAGCTATTCGTAGAAGTGGTATCCTATTAACTTTTGTACGGGATGTAACCCCTATGCCACATAATGGCTGTAGACCTCCCAAAAAAAGACGTGTGTAGAAAAAAACAATGAATCTATTTCAATAGAAACAAGAGAAATAAATAATTTAATCAAAAAAAATATTATTACTATGGTTCGAGAGAAAGTAACAGTATCTACTCGGACACTACAGTGGAAGTGTGTTGAATCAAGAACAGACAGTAAACGCCTTTATTATGGTCGATTTATTCTGTCTCCACTTATGAAAGGACAAGCCGACACAATAGGCATTTCGATGCGAAGAGCTTTGCTTGGCGAAATAGAAGGAACATGTATCACACGTGTAAAATCCGAGAATGTCTTCCACGAATATTCTAGTCTAACAGGTATTCAAGAATCGGCCCACGGAATTATAATGAATTTGAAAGAAATTGTATTGAGAAGTAATCTATATGGAACTTGTGACGCGTCTATTTGTGTTAGGGGTCCTGGATATGTAACTGCT